CCATTCCTTACGCATCATTCTCATTTTAATAGAGGACTTGGACCTATGTCAATTAAAAAGACGAAAGGGGAGTTGGAAAGTCTTATCCAGGCCCTGGTGGAATTTCTTGGATCTTCAAAAAAAACTTTGTAAGTTTCAGTACAGTACGAGTAATAAAATGAATTATTAATTATTCAAATTTAACATTGGGATTCCTTTCTCAAAGATGTTCATTTGTACGTGTTTCACCTATATCACAAGGCTTGTGATAAGAAAAAAATTTTCGCTCAGATACGTTTGTAGAATTAGAATGAACGAGAAAGATAGCGAATTTTGAACCGCTAACGAAATGAGAGGGTAGGATAAATAATTAGGGAATCAGATGGACCTTTTTGGGGATAGAGGGACTTGAACCCTCACGATTTTTAAAGTCGACGGATTTTCCTCTTACTATAAATTTAATTGTTGTCGATATTGACATGTAGAATGGGACTCTATCTTTATTCTCGTCCGATTAATCAATTCTTCAAAAGATCTATCAGATTTTGATGGAGTAAATGATTTGATCAATGAATATTTGATTCTTTTTTCAACTTATAATTGATTCACAACAATTCTTTAATTTTTCATGAAAATTAAAAGAAATACGGATTTGTGTTGTCATTAATCATTTGAAGATAGTATTTCAGTACGTATACGTATATACGTTTATTCTTCATCCTTTCTGAAGTGATTCCTTTACTAACGCACTGCAGCCAACTCCATTTGTTAGAACAGCTTCCATTGAGTCTCTGCACCTATCCTTTTTTATTATCGCTTTCTGAACCCTTGTTTGTTTTCAGAAAACCGGATTTGGCTCAGGATTACCCATTTTTAATTCCAGGGTTTCTCTGAATTTGAAAGTTATCACTTGGTAGGTTTCCATACCAAGGCTCAATTCAATTAAGTCCGTAGCGTCTACCAATTTCGCCATATCCCCCCTTTTGTGATTAGGATCTCATTATGAGACCGTTTTTCCTTTTTATTTCATTTAAATTATGATATGATGGAACTGTTGAATTCATTAGATAGCGGTTCTCATATTGAAAACTGTTTTCTTATATTTGGATTTCTTGTCTATTTTCTTTCATCTCTCGTAAACTTATATTTGGTCCAATTAGACTTATATTTGGTCCAATTAGAAAAGATTCTATTATTTCTCTATCCACAAATCAATATATAATATTAATGGATACATATCACATATATAGTATACTTAAATTTAAATACTATATTTTAAATTTAAATACTATAGTATTATATATATAAATACTATATTATTATATATAAATGTATAGTATTTATTCTATTATAATTATACTTAATATATATTTTCTATATACATACATTTGCCTATTTATATCGTTTTTAGCGTACAATTTTGAATACTTGAACGGTCGATTCTTTTGTTTTTGTCTTATCTTTGCGAGTTAAAAATAACTAATAACTAAAAGGTAATATATATTATAATATATATTATATTTAATATAATATTAATAACCATAACGAATCTAATGGCTATAACTAATAATTACTTTTTTTTTTGATTTTGAATAATTAAATTTAGAATGAAATTATTTCGAATAAATGTATAATTCAATATAATGTAATTAATATGTATTAATTATATATTCTTCTATATATATATAGTCTATATATAGATAGAATAATAGAATAAGATTTTACTTTAATTAGTAAGTTATAGTAATTTAATTACTAGATTCTCTTTAATTTTAAAATTCTAAATGTATAGAAAATTAAACTATTTTCTGTAATAAAAATGTAATTAAATTAATAGTTTAATAGTAATTTAATAGTAAAGTATTAAAATAGTTTAATATTAAAGAAATAGAAAATAGAATTAGATTAGTAAAAAAAAAATAATTTTGAATTTAAAATATCATTTAAATTAAAAAAAAAAACAATTTACTTAAATTCAAAAAAAAACAATTTACTATCTAATTAAGCTAATTAAGATATTGATTATTGATAATCATATATTTGCTATGATATATAGAGCAAAATTATATATTGCTATATTAATATATTAATTGTTATGTTCTATAATATTCAAATAGCCAATATTTATTTGAAATTCTATTATATTATTTATATGTTTTTTATATTAATATAAATTATACTATATTCATAGTAATTGTGAAGAGTTAAGAATGAACATTTAATAGCTAAGATTTAAGATTCCAGTAGTTTACTAAATTCCTATGTGTGTACAATTTAGGTTATGGTGTACAATTTATCTTATGCGAGCCCGCTTAGCTCAGAGGTTAGAGCATCGCATTTGTAATGCGAGGGTCATCGGTTCGACTCCGATAGTTGGCTTTTCTGCATATGTTTGATCTTTATTATTTATATAGTTGATAATATGAAATCAAAGAAATTGAAAAGACCTCTTCCCCCTTTCCCAAAGGGCATCGATCCATTATCTCATAAGAACTTCCAATTATTAAAAAAGATTGGAGGAGTTTGGTCTATGTAGACCAAATCAAGCAAGAAAAGAACCCTTAAAATTTTATATTTTCTATTTTATTTTATATTAATACGCTATATTCTATATATTATATAGAATATAATAAATTAAGGCTCGGATATTGATATACAATTCATCTAATTATTCTTTCGAATTATTCTTTGTAATACAATAAATACTTCAATAAAATACAATAAATACTTCAATAAATTTCTATTAATTTATTATTTTTAATTTTAAATTATATTTAAATTATATTTTTCATTTTTATAGTTATCATTTAGTTTATTTTAATTTCATTTAGGTTTATGCAACTTCATAAGGAGTCTTTATGTCGCGTTACAGAGGGCCTCGTTTCAAAAAAATACGTCGTTTGGGGGCTTTACCGGGACTAACTAGTAAAAAGCCTAGAGCTGGAAGCGATCTTAGAAACCAATTACGCCCCGGTAAAAAATCTCAATATCGTATTCGTTTAGAAGAAAAACAAAAATTGCGCTTTCATTATGGTCTTACAGAACAACAATTACTTAAATACGTTTGTATAGCCGGAAAAGCAAAAGGGTCAACAGGTCAAGTTTTACTACAATTACTTGAAATGCGATTGGATAACATCCTTTTTCGATTAGGTATGGCTTCAACTATTCCTCAAGCCCGTCAATTGGTTAACCATAGACATATTTTAGTTAATGGTCGTATAGTAGATATACCAAGTTATCGCTGCAAACCCCGAGATATTATTACAGTGAAAGATGAACAAAAATCTAAGTCTCTGGTTCAAAATTACCTTGATTCATCCTTCCGTGAGGAATTGCCAAAACATTTGACTCTTCACCAATTCCAATATAAGGGATCAGTCAATCAAATAATCGATAGTAAATGCGCCGGTTTGAAAATAAATGAATTGCTAGTTGTAGAATATTATTCTCGTCAGACTTAAACATAACTAAAATAACAGGGATTCAGACAATTTTGCCCTCCCTTTCCCTTTCACCTATATTATCTTATAAAGAGACCCCCAGGAAGGCGTTTTATCCGGGGATTTTTTCCCACTCATGTATCGTAGATTCATGTATCATAAATTGATAGGGAGATTTTCATTCCTTGTCCATTTTTTCCAGTATAATCCATACCACAGAAATTAGGATTAGGAATAAAAAAGCCATATCAAAGAAAGGGCTAACTGTTGGAATAATGGTGTCCATTGTTATTTGATATATTATATTGCGAGCAATAATATTGGTGAATTAGGTGAAGGGTACGGAAAGAGAGGGATTCGAACCCTCGGTAAACAAAAGCCTACATAGCAGTTCCAATGCTACGCCTTCAACCACTCGGCCATCTCTCCTACGTAATGATTGTGGTTGATAAACCGAATGAATAGTGATTCATATTAGGTTTTTGGATAGGTGCGTACACTCTATTTTAACTATAAAATTTGCCAAACCCTTATTGGAGGCTGGGGATAAAGATAATTTTGTGGGACAAAATGTTTAAAACAATAAATATAAGGTATCTATTCATGTTTACAAAAAAAAATGGCACTCCCGACTTTATTTTCGAATATTTATACCGAATTAACTATTAAATCCCTGAATTGGAACGACTCCACCGATTGATCCGTTTTTTTAGACTATGTTTAATGGCTACCCTTAGATCATGATTTTATTTAGTTTAGACTATTATTATATTTTATTTTCATCCATCATTGAACGATTATTCGATTCTTTTCTTTTTCCTCTTTAGATCATAATTCAATCAAAACTTTTCGAATTATCCTACAGATTAGGATAAATTCGTTGATTCTTAAACTTTGATGAAATCGGAAGAGTTTCCTATATTCTTATGCTACTATATTTAAATTTAATTTTCATTTGTATGAAATCCAATCGTCTTCAAATATTTCTTAGTTTTTATTGATTCCTGTCAAAAATAAACAATTTGTGAATAGAAGTTTAATTTTACTGAGTGTATTTTTATGGTATTTCGTATTGTAAATTGTAAAATTCCGTTGTTTGTGGGATTTTTTTCTCACGAAAGGTAATTAAAAGAAATTATAGAATGAATTTCTGCCTATGTCTAGATCTCGAATAAATGGAAATTTTATTGATAAGACCTTTTCAATTGTAGCCAATATCTTATTACGAATAATTCCGACAACTTCGGGCGAGAAAGAGGCATTCGCCTATTACAGAGATGGTGCGATTTGATTATCGTATTTTTTATTTATTTATTTTCAATTTTTCTTTATTTTAGAATTTAAAATTAAATTTAGTAATTAGTAATTTATTATAATTTAAATTTAATTTAGTTATTTATTTTATTTATATTTTTTACCACTCTTAGTCTTCTTAGTAGAAAGACACATTATAATTATATTATTATAATATAATTATATTATTATATTATTCGGGATAGAAAGAAAAAGATTATTGAAATAAATCTACGCTTGTTGAAGGTGAAGTTTGTAAATAAAACAAGCCCTTCTGTCGTGTAT